CTCCCGGTTCTAAATTATCTAATGGCGCTGCCCAGTTACCTCTTAAACTCACGCCCAGCCTCTGCGCTCGCACCCGCAACCGCGCTCGTTCCATGATGCCAACTTCTGGATGTTCGAGAAGGTAACAAGAAATCAAGAACTCGAGGTTTGGTTTCCTCGCTTACCTAAAGCAGGAAAAGTGAAAGATGTGCCGAAGATCCGCCTATTGACTAATGAAATTATAGGTGCCTATCCCTCTCTAGCTGTTTGGAAGTCAAAGACTAAGAATTCTCTGAATTCGAAGAACGAACACGGTGGTACCATGGCAGGCGAGGGAGATCCATAAATGAAAGACGAGAGCAAGGCTCTCTCCTCAGAGGTTTTTTCTCGCTACCTGCTTTTACGCTGGGATCGGTACTACCGTGGGCAAGAGAGATGAGACCGAAGGTGTAGTTCTCCACCATAAATAAAAGCAGGAGGAAGCCTTCTCCCTCTCAGGCTATTCCACTCGCAAGAGTTTTCTTCAGCAACCAGTTTTGGGCCGGGTTGGACTTCTCACCTGTAAAGATCTTAATAAGGGGTTTTTTTTCGTTACCAGCGGTTTTGACTGCCAAGAGGAATCGATTCCCACTGTCTTCGTACTCTACACGAAGCTAGCTGACGGAGCGTTGTGAATTCTCCAAGTTCACCAATTCGATAATGACAGAAAGAATGGGAACTTACAGATCCCTACTTCTTTGAAAAGCCAGCTAGAAAATCGTTAGCCGAGCTCCCGGTGCACTGACAAAGAAGCTAAGACCATGGGGCTGAGACTGAACCACTATGTTACGTGCGGAACTCACCCAAAGAGAACAACCGCGGGAGGAAAGCGGTACCAATTTATAGGGTCACCCAACCTACTTCCTGCCGTGGCAAGTACCGGGGGGGGCACCAAACATTCGAAAACATGCACCAGCCCAATCACTTGACCAGGCAAATGGCTAGTCATTAGCCCTGCCAGCTCATCATTGGTACAAAGAACACGAACGAATCTCCCTCAAAAGAAAAGGATAAGAAGTGGAAATAGCAAGTCGAAGGATTGGACTCCTTCTAAACGTTACCAGAGGTAGCTAGCTATCTGAATCGCTACTATCTATGATATTCCACTGCAGCTCTCTCGCACGTCGGTCCACCACATTTGCCTAACCGCTTCCTCGTGGGACGAGTCAATCAACCATGTAGTTCCTTTTCTGTCTTTCGACTAGCCAAAGAGGTCTGAGTCAACTAATCCACCAAGATGAGGAGCTTTCTTTCGCTACCTTGAGCTGCCGCTACTAACAACACGACTACTTTTACCGCTACTTATGATTGCCACTTCCACTTCTCACTAAGGTAACCGGTGCCTCTATCTCCTCACTCTTCATCCGCCTCGACCACTTCCAACAGAGGCTGGAATTCCCTCTATGAAATTGGCATTTCACTCTTCCTATGGTACCCCCCGCCGGACCGTGTCCCATCCTTTCATTAATGAGCCCCTTTTTAGTTCCTATTTCACCTTCAGAAAGAATATCGGGACTTGGCTGAGGCATGCCTCTGAGTTCCTACTTTGAATGATGGGAATTTGCTATTCTCAAAGATAGACTTTCACCCCTTTCTAAGAAGAGCTGTCCTCAGCTCGACTACTCTTCGTCAGAGGCCCTGTCTCGGCTGTTGCCTCTTATTGCAGGTCTTTTGAGTGGGGTGCCATTACTTACCTCAGCTGTCCAGCCGGACTGTTCGTCCTGCCCACTCTAGCTCTGCCTCTAATGCTACTCGTCTTGCTGCTCTACTTGAAGGCTCTCACCTTGGACGTGCTGGTTCGGCGAAGTCGATTTCCAAAACAAGATTCGGAATTCGAAGAAGAAGAAGAAGGCCTGGCTTTCGCTACCTCTGTTACCGCTAGAAGTAAGGTACGTCCATTATGAATCCGAGTGCTAGGCCGATACGGCATGCCTTGGTTGTGGAATGATGTGTGCTGTTGGAAGTGCAATTCAGGATGTTGCAAAATGTAACAACAAAAGGTGTTCAGTTCACACTGGCATCTGTCTTGAAAAAGTCTAGATCGGATTTCTATCCAGCAGGAGGAAGCTCTCTATTTCGATCAAAGACCCATCCCATGCTTGGTAAGTCTACCCGAAAGGAAAAGCTATCCTTCGTTCTTTTACGTCGATTGGCTTAACCCGATTCTCTTTCTATTGGAAATGGAATTGAAGTGAAGGCCCAAGACTTCCACTTCTTCTCTATCTTCCAACAATTACAATTGAATCCTGATTTGTGGTTGGCGAAAAGAGAAAGGCAGACAATTCTGCAAAAGGAAAAAAGCAGGATATTCCAGGAGGGCTTATTCGGTATAGGCTTACTTAGCCTATTGAGGGCTTGTCCTCTCAATCGCCGAGGGCTTAGTCCTCTCAAACGCCGAGGGCTTGTCCTCTCAATCGCCGAGGGCTTAGAATCCCACCCTGTGGCAAGCTTTATAATTTAGGCTATGGAGAGAGACCCAGCTAGACCTCCCATCTTCCATCCCGAAAAAGATCTAAGATTCAATCGTTGATGCCCGGTATTTTTGCCTATCCGCCGGCTGGCCAATCCAAGCCTAGGCTGGTTTCAAAGTTGACAGGGAACTGATTCTTGGTGTGGTTCCTCTTCTATTAGCCATTAGTACGAGCTCTGCACCGTCTGCGTCTGGAGTACGAGCTCCTAGGACTCAAGCAAGAGAAGATGAAGAAGAGGGGCTCCAAGAATTCATATATCCCTGCCCTACGTATCCTTTTTTCCTGGAGCTTGTGTTTAAAGTCGTGGTTTTGTTTTGTTAGGATTTCCATATCTGCCTCCCTTCCTTTGACTTGCAGGTGCGAAAAGGGGTGGCCAACCCCAGGTTTCTAACATCAACGTAACCTCTATGGTAGGCCTCCCCGGAATAAGGAATTAACTTAACTATATGGCAAGCTGCTCCTCCCGACAAGGGTACTACGGTCTGCAAGCTCCAATTCAAGTCGCTCCCATTTGTGTATTCCAATAAGGAGGATCCCTTCAATGCCCTCTGTTAGCTCAATCAATAAGGGATGCCGCTTTCTCATTGGCCCTATTGCTAGCTGGTAGATCAGACTAGTTAGACGATGCGGACGTTATCTCTTGAGTCTGCACAGTCTGGTGCTTGTATCTCCCCAAGTTCTTTTGCTTTCGCGTTCGTCCTCCCCCCTTTCTTCTAGGGGGAGCTGTCCCTGTGTCTTCGGAGCTAAGCTAAAAGTGGGCTTTTTGTTTTAAAGGATAGAACTGGGTCCCCCTTTCCTTGTACTGAAAGTGTTCTGTTCTAAGGCTAGTTAATCTAGTCTTTCTATTCCAGGACACCCTGGGGCTAGCTGCCAAAAAGCAGGATGAAGTTCTCGAGACTCTATCCCTACGGTTGTTCTCTCCGAGGTTAAGAAATCCAAGATAAAGGAAAAGAGAGATGGAGGGATCCCCCTACGGCTTCTTTCTCCTAGGGAGCTACTTTGTTCCAGTCACTAGGCAGGATACCATAAGTGCGCTTTTAGCTCAATAAGGGGGTTTGCTCTGTCGTGCGGAATCCTCCATTTAATAGTAGGAGAAGATATCCTAGGGCCTTTTTTCTCCTGAGCTAGGGTAAAAGAGAAGGACCAGAGATGAGAAGATGTCCTACGGCTAACTTCTTCTGGAGCTCTTTCCCGAAGTCGGTTCTTTACTTTCCCCTTTCGGGGAGTGTTCCGTCCTGAGCTAAGTGCTGCCCTATCTAGGTAGCTAGGGTAGCTGGCTCTGCCTCTATCCTCTAGGACGGATAGGCATAAGCGCTAGGAATACTGAACAAGTCAAGAAAGGGTGCTCCTAAACTGGCTCACAGCAGTTATCTCCTGTAGCTTCAAGCTCACAAGCTCTGCTTTCCGACTTAACGCATCAGCCACTAGATTCGTGCGTCCTGGCTTATACGAGATACACATATAGAACTCAGCCAAGAAGTCTTGCCACCTTGCTTGCTTAGGGCTGAGCTTCTTCTGTGTTTGGAAATAGCTGGTGACTATGTTATCCGTTCGGACAACGAATTTTGACCCGAGCAGATAGTGTCTCCAAGTGCGTAGACAGTGCACTATGGCGGTCATCTCCTTTTCTTGTACTGTGTATTTCCGCTCGGTGTCATTGAGCTTACGGCTCTCATAGGCGATTGGGTGCCCCTTTTGCATAAGAACTCCACCGATGGCATAGTCCGAAGCATCGGTATGTACCTCGAACGGCTTAGCATGATCCGGAAAGGCCAGCACCGGATCAGCCATGATGGCTCCCTTTAAGTCCTCTATGGCCTTCCCCTTCTCATTGGCCATGCAAATGGTCCCTCCCTTGATCCGATGTCCAAGGAACAAGACTTCTTGTTGAGCAAAAGTTCCCCTTCTTGACATAAAGCTGGTTGTCGCGTAATATCTGGAAGACAGCTCTATAGTGCTCCACGTGCTCTTCAAGCGTCCCACTATAGACCACAATGTCATCAAGATCTACCACCACAAACCGGTCCAGGTAGGGGTGGAACAACCGTTCATCAGGGTGCAAAACGTTGCTGGGGCATTGGTCAAGCCAAAAGGCATCACCAGAAAGTCGAAGACTCCCATCGTGCTTCTTTTGAAACAGCACTGGTACACCATATGGGGCCTTTGATGGCTTAAGAAATCCGGCATCCAGCAACTCCCTCAATTGTCTCCTCAGCTCTTCTAGCTCCGGTGGCATAACATCTTTGAACTCTTCAAGGACTTCTGCTATTACAGTACAGTCGGTAGCTCCTCACTTGACCCATTTTCTTCATCCCCAACTAGCGCAGCCACAAAGTTTCTTCGCCCTTCTTGACTCTCTAGCCTTTAGCACAGCAGTAGGAATTGTCTAATCTAAAGGTCTACCCGCTTTGAATCTGTTGGAGTAAGGGCGGGTCGGGCATTCTAAAGGCATTCATTTCATCCTCGCCTGGCTCAGGGGAAATGGCTATCAGTTCTGACTCCTTTCCCATCTCTAAAGTCAAGGTAGTTGATCCGAGTGGAGGTTGCCTCCGCTGTTCTTCCTCGCCCAGTCAGTCATGTCGGGACCAGGGAAGCTTAATGGCATTGTTCCGGGGTAAGGTAGGTTGATTCAAAGGAAAGACAATAGTAGAAGAGATCGATCCCACTAGCTTGGCAGTAGGATTTCAGCTATTCACAAGGATTGCTCAATTAGAGGTAGGCGTGGTAGCATGGTTGTGAAAAATTGACTTCTGCTCCCGGAATAATAATACGAATTGCTCAAGTGGAATTGCTTTTCTCTTGCGAGAATGCCTTCCATGCCAAGCAGCAGGGTTGAAGGAAGAAGACAGCTGGTGTGTGGTATAGCTCTTATCTGTTTGCTCCTGTCGACTTTGAACTCCTGGTGGAGGATGGGCTACTAACTAGATTAGACTAGAAGGGAGGAGAAAACACCGGGAAATATCTTTAGAGAAGCTTTGGTGCCTTGCGAAGAGAAAGACCATCTTTGAGTCTAAAACCATAGTATGGAAGGGGTCCTTAGATCTTCTTTGGCGCCTAGAGATGGGTTTGGGTGGAGGTGGAGTTGTGAAGGTTTTTCGGGGTGCCCTGGTTGTGATAAAAGGGAAGTTGATTAACGGTCTCTACCATCTTCAGGGAAGCACTATTTTTGGTAGTGCTAATGTGTCATCTACAGTAGATTCAGATGCTGCTTCTACCCAGTTATGGCATATGTGTCTCGGGCATATGAGTGAGAGGGGGTTGACAGAGCTCAGCAAACGGGGTTTGGTTTGTTGTGTGGTCAGAAGACAGGTAAACTGGATTTCTGTGAGCATTGTGTTTATGGCAAACAGTGCAGGGTGAAGTTCAGTACAGCTGTTCATAGAACCAAAGGTACAGTGGATTACATTCACTCAGATCTTTTGGGTCCTTCTCCTGTTGTGTCAAAGGGTGGTGCACAGTATCTGTTGACTTTCATTGATGACTATTCAAGGAAGGTTTGGGTGTATTTCTTGAAGCGCAAGAGTGATGTGTTCGTCACCTTTAAGCAGTGGAAAGCCTTGATTGAGAAGCAGACTGGCAAGAAAAGCGCAGCGCTTGAGGACTGACAATGGTCTAGAATTCTGCTCAGGTGAGTTTAATGAGTTCTGCAAGAATGAAGGCATTGCTAGACACTGCACTGTGAGACATACACCACAGCAGAATGGAGTTGCATTGCAGAACGGATGAACAGGAAACTCTTGTAGAGAGCAAGATGCATGCTCTCACATGCTGGTTTGTCAAAGGACTTTTGGGCGGAGGCTGTCAATTTGGCTTGCTACTTGGTTAACAGGTCTCCATCAACTGCTATAGAGCTGCAGACTCAAGAGGGGGTATGGTCTGGTTCTCCTGCTGATTACTCTAATTGTTGAGTGTTTGGTTGTCCTGCATATGCTCATGTGAAAGATGACAAGCTTGGGCCAAAGGCGAAAAATGAAATATTCCTAGGTTATGCATCTGGTGTGAAGGGATATAGGCTGTGGTGTGTTGATCCCAAGTCACCCAGGCACTAGCAAGGATGTGACCTTTGATGAGTCTGCTATGCTCCGTCTCATTCAGTTTCCTGCTCTCGAAGGCAACAACTAGATGCTTGTCTCGAATCAGCACTCCGCCAATCTCACGGTCATTCTATCGGCCCCTCGGTTAAGTTAAAGAAAGGATAGCCTAAACAAAAGAAAAGTCCCAGCTCACTAACGAAATTTCAGATCAGGAAATGTCACCCGAAGCACACCTTCAAAGCTCGGCTGAAGTTGGACTCGAAGCACGCCTTCAAAGCTCACCTTTCCTGAACCAACCGCCCATCTTCACGCCCTTGCCTGCCCTATTCAAATTGCTTGCTTGAAAGAAGCTCTGAAACATCAATAGGAAAAAGGTGAAACTTGCCTTCCCTTATCTGTTCCGAGGACTGAGAACTAGACTCGATAATGCTCTTACGCTAACGAAACTGTTTACTTGACTTTTGACTTCTCTTCTATCTTCCGTTCACTCCTCCCCCTGCTGGTATTTCGCCTGTATGGTGTTTACCGGGTGGGACCCTCGATCCGGAAGGTATGCCACTATCAGCTACTATCTATACATGTCTGCCTCCCTTGAAAGCTCCTGGTGCTGCGACTATCACCGGAAAGTTGCGTCGGATCAACATCGGGATTAGAATCCACTGCAAAAGCAACTAAGTCAACGCCTATTTGCTCTGGATCTACTGGCCCTCTGGTGGTTTCACAAGAATAAAGATGGAATCCCAGGGGTTGAGGATGCGAGGTACAAGGCACGTTTAGTTGCTAAGGGCTTTACACAGAGAGAGGTACTTCAATGAAGTGTTTTCTCCAGTGGTGAAGCATAGTTCTATTCGTGTGTTACTTGCCATGGTAGCTTTGTTTGACTTGGAGCTTGAGCAGCTTGATGTCAAGACAGCTTTTCTACATGGTGAGCTTGAGGAGAGGATTTACATGCATCAGCCAGAGGGTTTCATTGTTCAGGGTAAGGAAGACCATGTGTGCCTGTTGAAGAAGTCATTATATGGCTTGAAGCAATCTCCTAGGCAGTGGTATAAATGGTTTGACACCTTTATGGTGGGACACGGTTACACTAGGGGCAACTATGACAGTTGTGTGTAGCATAGGAAGCTCTCAGATGGTTCATTTGTGTATTTGTTGCTGTATGTTGATGACATGTCCTTGGCAGCAATCAACATGTCAGAAATCAACAGTTTGAAAGCTCAGTTAAGTAGTGAGTTTGAAATGAAGGATTTGGGTGCAGCAAAAAAAAGATTTTTGGTATGGAGATTCACCGGGAGAGAAGCGCAGGGAGGTTGTACTTATCACAGAGGAAGTACATTGGGAGGGTCCTGGAACGCTTTGGTATGCAGGATTGTAAGCCAGTGAGTACTCCACTTGCAGCCTAAGTGATAAAATCATTTGTCCTGTCAGCTTTAGTCGGCTAAGCTTACTAATAGGGAGGGACATTGGCTGGCTTCATTCCTATCCCAACAGCGTCTGATTGAACAAAAGCCATTCTTGAAAAACCGATTCTAGCAAGCCCGTGCCTTACTTGGTTGGCTTACTACCGCGTTTTCTGTCCCTCAATCCGATTCTGGGCATGTCTCTGAGACTAGTGCTTTCAGTTACTTTCCCATGCCCTAGCTAGCAGCCTTACTTCACCTAAGACCGGGCATGAAGTTAGCTTTCAAGCAACGGCTACGAGTACTCGAGCAGTAAGAGCTGATAGTGGAACAGCTTCTTTTGCATCAACGGCGGATTCAATTGCTCTCCCAAGAGCTGATTCTAGCACAATCTACTCGCCTTGACCCCTGCTCACTAGCCTTACTTATTTTATTGTTTTCCGAATTCCTAAAAAAATTAGGTCACTCACTCGCTTTCCAGTTGACTAATCAGGCTATTGCTTCTGTAAAGCTAGGCTCCTACTTCACTCGACCAGTTTCGCTTCTGAATGTGCAGCTAGGAGAGCCAAGATTCTTGACTTTCAGACTTCAGCGCTAACGCCCTTTGACAGCTACCGAGGAACTCTTTCCAAGCATGAACTCCTACTAGTTGATTGAATCAAAGTCTTCACTCCCCGATTTCTTTAAGAGGAGGAATGCCAGTACTGATTTTCTGAACTTGAAGACTGAAGCTTGAAAGCGGATTGGCAGGAAAGATGATATAAGCCATACGTCCTACTGCTTCGATGGAATCCTTGATTGATTGACCGGACTGACTTCAGCTTGGCCTACTTGAACTAACAACCATAAAGCAGAGACAGAGAGAGGAATTAGTACCACAGACGGGCTACTAAGGCAGAGAGAGGAGAGAGGCTACTTTCTAACAACCATGCTAGCAAGCGTTTTCTCCTTCGGACCCTTTTTTTTTCTTTCAAACCAACCTTGACTATTGAGATTATCCATCTTCTTTTCCGAATCGGAATCAAAGTAGTATCCACCATCTTCCTTTGCCGGTATCCTACGATCTCTTGACTAAGTCATTTCACACTAAGCACTGAGAACAAGGGACTGATCCCGTACCGTGCTACTGCCTTGACCTAGGATTCTTTTCCTCACATAGGATTCTGAACTGGAAAACTGAAGCTTTTGCATTTTTCAAAGGCCTTCACTCGATCTTCATTCTACTATAAGAACTCAAACCTGAGTCCATTACTATCCTGGTCGAGTTCGTTTATTCGTTTTTTAAGAACTCACACTTCGTACCTGAACATGAATAGGCAGCGCTCTTTTTCCCGACGTAAGCCCAGGCTTGCTATCATCCAGTTGTGGCTTTTTCCCCTCTTAATTCTCAGGAGAGTGCTATAGCTTGTTCGCTAAATTCCTTCCCGATACCCCTTCATCACGTCTTGGGCAACCCTAGCCTTGGAAAAAACATTCTCTCACTTCCCCGGACGAATTGATTGAATATCTTTTCAGGTTCAGTGAGGACAGTCCTCCTAGCAGCGGTTCCTTTTCATATCCCGCTTTGAAGCAACTACACTCGCTCGTTAGCCTGTCTGGCTCTCGACCTGCTTCAGTCTCTAAAAAACTCTGGCAGCTGGGACTATTGCATTCGCAATACTTCGTTCTGCTACCTTCCGATGTTGCTTACTACCAAACCGACAGCTAACCTTGCTTTTCTACCTTATCAGTAACAGCTATATTCGGAGACTTTACCTGAAGAAAACGGAGACCTAGAACTACTAGGATTCCTCGCTTCCAGCTTTCTAAAAGCTATTTTAGTTAGCCTAAAGTTGTATTTTTGAAAAAACCTTGGCAGGATCATAGCTATCCTCCCTCCTATCTTCTTGACTCCTTCTCATAAGGGCGGGCAGAGTCTCAAAGAGTGCTTCTAAGCTCCGGAGATTCTTCCGGGAAGCTAGGTCAAGGCTATCTGGCAGAAAAGGATTCTAATGGCACAAAGCCGTTCTTCTCCCGTTTCCCCGATCTCCGCTGGCTGCTCGCAGGAATTTTGGAGCTTGATCCTTTCTCTTTCTCGAGAGTCCCCTGGAAATAGAAATGGGCTAGAGCTCCCAGTCGTTTCTAAGGAATTTCTACCTTTTGGATCGAACTAGGAATCATACATTCGCTGAATGACTCGACAACCAGGTATTTCACTTACCTGCACATAAGCTTCCTATATTCTCTAGAACATCCCATCTCGTTTCATAGCGCCTGCTTCCCGAAAAGATAGACTTCCTATCAAATCTTTCACAGTCCCCAGAGAGATCCATCCGATGGTCTTTCACTCTCTCGCTTCGTCTTCCCAGCTATCCTTTACATGCAGGTAAGATCAGATCGAATGCTCATTCTGGCTTCTCATCTAGCTTCTCTCCCACTACTCAACCCTATTTCTTATTATTTCATTATTTGAGTATTTTAGATTGAACGGACAGCTTATGCTTCTAATAGATTCCTAGCTAGCTAAGATGCATCTACGAGAAGCTATTTTTTATGTAATATTACATTATATGAAAAAAGAGATCAAGTAGCGAGTAAACAAGATCGAATTATAGCTTGTTAAAGCTATAGGAAGAAGTGGGATCTCTCTAATATAGGCAAGCTAATAAGGACTAGCACGTTACCAATCAGGTAACAAGGTCTGTCTCTACTTTTTTCTTCGACCTGGAAGCGAGTAGAATGTTTCGATTTTCATTTGAGACTAAACACAGGGTCTGACCTAGACTCATATAGCCCGAGTACTTAGGCATAGTACCTTAACTCTTAAGATGCATGGCGTTGGTAGAACCCTCAACACCCTACCTTCACTTCATGTCTTCTAAAAGCTGTTATGGAAAGAGATCAATCAGATGACAAGGCCTACCGTGTCTCCAAGAAGATTGAAGTTCTCACTCAAGCTCAAGATTCTCAGTCTAGTCTTATACCACCTAAGCGGTTCAATGGAATGGGAATGAAAGGGGATCTTCTTCTTATGGAGATCTGGTAGTACAGTAGATGTCCTTCCATGGCTTGCGTACGGAAATAAAGGATGATTCAACCCTTTTATGATTCACTCTGTTCTCTCGAATGAAAACAAGTCTGAAGGGTTTCCCCTGATTCAGAAGAAGACAATTCTGATTCAAAGAGTCTTTGGCAAAGGAGTTTTTTCCCTCTGCTCTTCCTTTGGTTATATACCAAATCACCTACCTGTATCAGTTGATTCTCCTGATTCTTAGAAAGTGAGGCCTCGTACAGATTGCTTTCATAAAGCATTAATGTCCTTCTTTTCAAAATTCTCCTTCTTCCTTCCTTATTTGAGGATTCAGCCCTGGTTGATAGTTTGTTTCAGTTGAAGGGCAGAGATGAGGTTTGTAAATAAACCAATTCCTTCTGTCATGTATTCCCGATTAATGCAGCCTTAGATGCTTCAATTGTCGATTTGAGTATTGAGCGAAAGGTTACACCTATGGATTATTTATTGTAGGCCAACTCTACTCCACTAGTACCAATAGGCGGCATAGGGGAAAAAGCACTACGCCTAGGAATTAAAAAAAACGAAAACTTTGTTAGAAATTACCCCCTTTCCTTATCGGGATCGGGATTAACAAGAATGGTTGGTACAACAAAATCCATCTCGTTCGTACTTTGGATACCCCATAGAAGACTGTTGAAGTTCTTAATTCCTTGAAATTCATGGGCGTTGGGGACAAAGAAATTTTTGGAGTTACCTTTTTTATATATCTAGTTTTATATATCTAGTATCAACAGCTTGATACTCAAAAAAGAAAAAGATCTTTCGCAGGCTAGAGATTTCTTGTAAAAACACTAGCCCCACTACCACTAAATTTAGAATTATAATATTGAAAGCTTATTATTTATTATATATATTATTTGCTTTTCATTATGCACATAAGGGAGGAGCCGTATGAGATGAAAATCTCACGTACGGTTCTGTAACGGAAAAGCTTTGGAATATTCTTTTCGGGCACTAGAACGAAACCCGTTCTTACCACTTTAATAATATGTCTGTAATTACGTGCTACTATCTCCACTATAGAAAGAAAAAAAGGAAAGAACTTGATTTTCAGCACATTTATACGAAAAAGTATTTCTTATTCTAAAAGCATAAGTAGTAAACATTTTCAACTAGGGTTCCCATACATGCAAACATAAAAAAGAAAACCAAACAAAGATAGTTAGCATAAATAGGAGTCTATCTCCAGTAAGCATCGGAGTAGATCTCTACTAAAAAAAGACAAAGAACACCATAAATTAAAACACACTACTTTGCGTCTACAGACACTTATTTAAACCTTCTAAAACTAAAAAGAGTCGACGGACTCTTCTATTCTAGTCTCCCCGGTGACCGTGGGTGGCAGCACGCACAATTAGGGCTTCCTGCTCCGCCCGCAGCGCTTGCTGCCTCTCCTCCAAACCCTCTATGCGCTCTCTGGTAGCGCGAATGCGCGCTTCTTTCCTTGCAGGATCCATTGTTCTAACACTTATCAAAAGGGAGTTTAGCACTCTACGGTGCTCTTGAATTTGATTTTGCAGTTGCCCCATTTCGGCAGCAATTGCAGAAAGCCTGTTTGCAGCATCCATATCCATACGTGCTAGTACTCAATTTCTTTGATTTGAATTTGATGAAGACACTTATCGAGCCTCTATTTATAGAGTAATATCGCCATGCAGTACGAATTGCATGGCTGGCACAATTCTGACTACTATAACCACGCTGCCTGTATGAAAAAACAAACTTTGCAGAACCGTTTCACCTAATCGATCGTGGTGAGGATTCGGCGGATCATCCACGTCACGCTAGGATTTGGGAAGGACATTCACGAGAGTGAGGTGAGTTTGAAGAGAAGGGGGTGGATTTTGGTGCTCTAACTGGCTGTGAGCATGGGAATTGTCTTTGTCAATACCAAGGGACGGGGCGCGATAGAAAAGCGGCAGAACATACATTTATATAAGAATTTCTTTTGGGTAGAAACTAGCCAGCAAGCTAGCTAGCTAAGGAAAGAAAGCAATTGCTCGGGCAAGATAATAAGCATGGTCAATGGCCAGACATTTCACTCATAGCTGCAGGTTGCTTGCTTCCTGACTACACGTAATGAAACGGAAGTTCGGGATGAGCTACGATAAGCGAGACTCCTCTATAAGGGAAGGGGGTTCCAAACCAGCGAAAGTGGTGGAGGCGAAAGCCCTTGTTGCTTGTTCCGTACCGTCAGGGGCAGATGCAGCTATTCCAGCTGGCTGCTAGTCGTCTCATGCTTGCTTCTTTCTTTCATCTGGATTGGCTTGTTCTTCCGGGTACGGTAAGCGCTTGCCTCAATTCCTTCCGGGAATGGCTTGCTTATGGATCGGGAGCTAACGCTTCATCCGTTGCTTGTTCTGTGAGCCCTAGCTTGGCCTAAGTTCCCCGGGCCATAGTTTCTTCCCCTACGTTTGCTTGGGCTAGGTCATCCGTAGCTTGCTGGTGTGCTGAGCTGCTGTCGGCTTAGTTTGATGGTGTAGTTCAGTTTGAAGCTACCGTTGGAATAGTCCTACTTGAAGGTGTAACTGGAGTGAGTGCTCCTTTCAAAGCTTCCGGTATTCAACTGTCCTAAAACTCCATGCGCCTTCCTTCATGGCTGGCTGGCTAAGCTGGGAAGGCTGGAAAGTAAGCTAGCTCAACCGGAGGTATAGGTCAGGTCAGGGACAAGGGCAAGGCAGCTAAGGCAAGCAATCAGTCAATCTGTTTATAGGCCACGTGGGGGCAAGGGGGAGGCAAGCAGATGGCCCTAGCAAGAGGCAGCGCTAACGGATGATGGGGCGAACTCATTCGAGCCGGGGTACGAGGGGTGAGCCTATTTGTGAGTGCAGTTGGGAGCTGTAAGGCCAGTCAACAAGTACGTAGGGAATGAACCTATAGAAGAAGATTTCTTCGCAGGGGAGAAAGAATGGGGAAAGGGGAGTGGGTAAGCGGGCCCCTTTGCTTTAGTCTAAGCCTTCATTCCTTCAGTTGTAGTCGTAGAGCGAGGGAATAGGGATGCAGGCTTTTCCACCTGCTCCGATGCCCTTCGCCCCTATCTTTCTCTCTTTCGGTAGATTGACCGGATATTTCCTTTAAGTGATTTCCCTTCTCTTTACCGGTAGATGTATACGTATTTATAAGTATATGTCTTTACCTTTTCTTTCCTTACAGTTCTTTCCTGGAAGTGATTGACCAGCTATATTAGGAATGGGAGGTTCGAAGGTCAGGGCTCAGTTCGTTAGCGATGTCACCAAGGGCCGGAGGAAGGAAGGTAAACGTAAGTCCTTAGACTCCCTCATTCGCTTTTCTGGGTGTCGTTCCTCAGAATCCATGACCTGAACATCATACCAGGTCTCTTTCCTCTTACCGTTATCCAAAACCCTAGTACCAGGTTGGCCTTTCCCCTCCCTCTTCTGTATTCTTCTCTATGTCTTGGTTCTCTTCGTGCACGTAACAGAGGCTTGTGGTTTAGTTTGGGCAGAACTTCACCATCTCTTTTGTCAAACTATCCCCTTTAGCCTGTTCCTTGGTCACAGGGCCCACTGGGTCATTAAGTCCCTTTATGACCAGTCTCTCCAACTTCCTTGTTATGCCTTTGCTGCTTGACCGGAGAAGCCGTCAACCAGTCTCCATAAGGCATTCGATCTTTCTGTTCAACATCCTCGTCTTTCTTTATAGTTAGTTCATTCCATTTCTCTTCTTACATACTTGTAATCTGGAAGGTAGATGGTGTGGGAAAGCAAGAAGGAAGAGAGCTAACCAGGGAAAGAACTGAACGAGGAAAGAGAGGACCTGGGCTGTAGACAAGACCGATAGTAAGACTAGTCAAGCATCTATTCTTATTCAAAGTGATTTCACTAATAGGCTAACAGTCTCGAACTTATAGAAGGGTCTATGCTAATAGAGCTCGAACGAATGTGAGAGGGTCTATGTTAATAGAGCTCGACCGTGAAAAGCAGAAGGGGAGTGGTGAGGCGGGCCCCTTCACTCAATATATGTAAGAGAGGTGGAAGAAAATGAAATACGAACAACCGCGCTGGTCGTAATAGATCGACTTCTAATTTCACACAACAATGAGCATGTCGGATTTCATTTTTCATTTCTTGATTAACTTAAGCAAGTCCTGTGGTGGTGCCGATGGACGTTGGCCATGTGCTACTGGACGGGCTTTCGATGTGGCAACGGGAGTTTCATGAGCAAGCTACCTGAGTGAAGTAGCTAAGAGACTAGGTCAGCTATTTCAGTTCCGAGGAAAGAGAGGTGTAGTTGGCATATTGCGTATATAGATGTATGGCTGGACCTGGCTGCCCCTTGCTGCCTTTACGAAGATTTCCCTTCTTTGCTTCTTTTGTTTAAAATAGGACCGGGCCGGGTATAATCCGGTTGTAAAGAAAGAAACCGCCGGAGTGGGGGATTGTCCTGTCCTCCTCACTGAGTGAGAAAAAAGAAGGTGGCTCTGTCGCTAAGCAGGCCGTCAGAGAGGGCACAAAATGCAACACAACAAGACAAGAACCAACTATATGCTTAACACAAACTTTCCGGTCCTCCCTCTAGCACACGGGGATCGGCCCTACGCACCGGGGACGAAGCGTAGAGGTCACTTTAGCTTGTTGTACCGGAGTGGTTCATCGTCAAAAGAACATATTTACAATTCCAGGGGTTGTAGCATTTCCTATTGATTTGTCTAGGGGGGCTTTCTCGTCTAAAGGCAGGGGTGGGGAAAGGCAGAAATGAGTTCATGCCACGACGATCTATATGGAAGGGCAGTTTTGTTGATGCATTCCTGTTGAGAATGAAGAAGAAGAGAGATCTTCTTTTGAACAGGAAAATTGGGTCACGTAGATCTTCGATTTTGCCGGAATTCGTTGATTGCTCCGTACGAATTTACAATGGAAAAACTCCTGTTCGTTGTAAGATTACTGAAGGAAAGGTTGGTCATAAATTTGGAGAGTTTGCTTCTACACGGAAACGAAGACCTTCGAGAACCAATATTGGACCGGGAAGAAAAAGGGGGAAAAAGTAAAGTCTAAGCGCATATGGCACGAAAAGGAAATCCGATTTCGGCAAGACTTGATCTGAATCGTAGTTCAGATTCAAGTCGGTTCAGTGAGGGCACCATTTCCATTTTCAATAGAATTTCCGGAGTCTTGCTTGTCACTATACTTTTGTTTATTTTTCTTCTTTGTCTGAAAATAGGTTGGATGGATTTCTATGTATTTCATGACTTACTGGAAAAGGTTGGGTTCTCTCTGGGCAGTCGAGCCGTTTCTTTTGCTCTAAGAGGGGTGGGCTGCTCCTGCTCAGCAGGGCTTGCCTTGACAGTAGGCTTTGCTTTACACGCCCTGCTCACAGGAGAGGGCTTCACTAATATGATGGCTCCAGCGGGCTCCGCGCCAGTGTCTTCGGGTGCCCTTTCACAGAGTACCCCCGTTCTGGAGGGGATACCCCTTCAGGAAGAAGCCGTGGCCGTGGCCTCCCCCTTCTACTGTTCCAGCGTTGTACACATCCCTGGAGAAATTGAGGACCCCTTGACCCTGCTCAAATTATCCAAATTGAATGGGTTTTTGCTGTTTTTGCAGCAGGATATTTTCGGAGTCATTGAGCCGGGCTATACTCGAGCCATCCAACGAGAATTGGACCAAACTGCTGCGGACTCACTCCCGGCTAAGCTAGACTCTATCATTAGGAGAGAGTACGCGCGATTTCAAATCCAAGAGCAAGGCGGCAGAGGAAGTTCGGCTGGGTCTTAGTCAGTTGGAGATGGGGCAATAATGCTTGTCATTCTACTTTCGAATACTGCTTCTGGAAATCCTAGCTAGTCTTTGCATGGAGTAATAGCACTTTCCCGCTGTTGTGGTTGTGTAAGGGTTGACTGGAAGCTGTGAATTTATGTGATTGGCGAGAAGTTGACCCTGCTTTCGCCATCTGAGCTTTCCCCACTGTGGTCTCATAAGGTAGTCAAGGGGCGGAGGAAACCCTTGACTGGATTGAATCCTTCGCGATTCCCTTGTGGCTACTTACTTCGGGTCTCAGGCAGTGAGATACTGGAGAAAGGTGGGGATGACGTCAAGAAGGATGATCAATCAGTTTGAACATGCTGGTCAATCTATGTTAAGTTGAAAGTTTCTCTTTCTCTTTATGGCATGGTGAGTTTTCTTTTTTGAAGGCTTTCCGTGAGAAAGGGAGGGGGAGTGGTGAGGCGGGCCCCTTCACTTGAGCTAATTGATTCCCGCTTTCTGAAGGAGTAGCGGCCTGTGTCTCCGGCTGGCATCCGATTCTGCCCCCGGACTAGGCGCTTTAGTCCTTGGTGCTGAACCGGGTTACCAAGTTGTGGTTCTTAGGTTAGAAGCTTCAGGAAGGGAATCCCGAAGCGCGGGTTCGAATCCCGCTCATGACAAAAGAGAGTGCTGAACTCTCTTAAGAAGAGAGTCTCTATTTATTCAATTAACACAAACTAGTTTTCAAAAAAGAAGGAATCTCTTTCTCTTCAAGTGAGTCAAGGATCTTAGCCAACGGTGACCGGCTCAATGAGCACTTTTGGGCGAAGGTTTTTCGATCAACTAGCTTACTTGAAGATAAATAGCCATTCTTATCTCTCTTATGCAAATATTCTTTTTGAACAAGAAGGAAAAAGAAGGAGTTTCAAAAGAAAGAATGAAATAGAAAGGTAATTCTGTAGGTTCAACTCCCAGCCGGAAGTCTACGCTCCATCTTATCCACGAGGACCGGCTAAGCCGCTGGCCAGTTTCCCGAACTACGTCAGGATTTGATTCCGGATGCCCGATACCAGAGGGCAGATTGTCCCATATACTTAGAGCAAGAGGAATCGGGTTCCATAGAAACCTACTGTGATTTCCCCTTCCCCTTGGTATAATGGTAGGGTGTTGCCCCGATAGTTCCCATCCCGCAACCTCCTATGGACTCTAAGTGGTGGGATTTCGGGGTAGAAGGTTCATGGTAGGTAGTTCCAATGCGGCGATTAACATCTTTCTAGTATGTAGCGAGATCCGTCCTCCAACCAAAGGGATCGATATAACATAACTAAGGCAGCTAGCCCGCTGGTAGTAGAAGAAAGCAGAGATTCAGGCAGCTAGGCATCAGTTTGAGTTCGAGATCGAGACCCCAAAAGGAGGATATAGAAGCAGATTGAGTTGCAGGGAGAGAGGGTTCAATACCCGATTTGAGAACCAGGTAACCTAGCATCCTCACCCATTGAACCATAGTACCTAGCTTCCCTTCGCTCGCGTCCGAACCCATATGTCTTCTATAATCGATATGCCTCAAACAAGGAATGCCAGCGGCAGAGAGAGTTGGATAGGTACCCCCTGCAGTTGCTTCAGCTGCTTACCTTGAACCGAATAGCACTACCCGTATAGGTATAGACTAAGGCGGATTCCATTGGATTTAACCGGACCGGCCAGCATATGAGTAAGCATCAGTAGTTTCAGTTGATGATCCTGAGGCAATATGAGGAACAAGTCATCCAAGGTAAGCTCCTTCCTTAGCGATCCGTAACTAGAAGATTTTTAGCGTAATGACTCTGTCGCTAGTGATGGTGCAGCTTTCACCCCTGCAATGAGGTAAACAGGAGGGCCGGGGGGATTGAATATGGATATGGCGGCGGAGATGCTGCTTTCTTCACCCCTGTTCCGGCATAAACTGATGTTCCCACAATTAGTACTGCTTTCTCCCCCCTACCGGGCTAAGGGGTGCTGGCTCCTTAACAAGCTATCAAACCGAAGTAGAGGCGTATAGATACCGATTTGCAATTGGAATACCTTAAACGGCAATATGGGCAAGGTGCTTCTTTTTCGACTCGGTTGACCGAGTCTCTCACCGGAGATGGTTTAACTACAACCCGGTCGTTCTGGGGGTAGTTTCAACGCCATTTTCATTCAATTGGTGGGACGAGATCCTAATCTGTGATTGGCTCCGCTCTTCAATTCTCTGATCTGATCTCTTAGGATCGCTACGCAGCTTGAAACCAAGTGAATCGCTTTTTTGGTTGAAAATGCTGCTAACCCCAATGCAGCTCGCTTTTATTCCGGTGGATCAATGGGTTGCCGCACCGGCCTCAGATCTCGACCCGGGTGAGAAACCGCCTTCTATGTATGCCTTTTTTGTGGGTGATGCTCATGATCCTACAGCTCGTATAGTATAGAAAGAGTGTCAATAGCAGAGGCTGGTAGCATAAAGGTCCAACTAATGAATGCTCTTATTTTTTCCTCTTCTCCATAGGGGAATCGATGAGAGATGCGAACAAAGGCTGCGTAGGCACGAGTATCAAAGCTTCAGTACCAGCGTAAACGCCCCTTATGGTTTCGATACTAGTACCAGCAGCTTCCCCACCACCACCTCGCCCAAGATCTATTCCGGTTCCAGTCGAAGAACCACCGGGCCGATTATTGACCCAGTGACCAGGGTAGAGCTAGTTGGAGATACATTACCTAGCCTTTTTTTTTCCGCATCAGCGGTGGTCCCACCACCGGAAGCAGAGGAAGCTAACCGAGTTGACTAAGAATCAGTCGTTTACCTCGACTTTAAACCAATAAATATGCCTCTCTATGAGGTAGAGCCAGGAGCAGTAAGTTCACCCTCAACAAAGCTATACTCCCTTTCCGCCAGTTCGAGTTACCATTGTTGATCCAAAAGCTTCTGAGCTAGCAGCAGTACAGTTGGTGTATAAGTAACCTCTTGGATATCCGATCGAGACATAACATAATTGCAGTGGCCTGAACAGCAACTCCTTTCTATACTCTTCAATCTCTCTTCTCTTTTTCTTCCATTTGATTTTGACGGCCATGAAGATGACCTTGCAACAGTTCAACAGCACACCATCTGTCACAAAGAAAATGAAGGTTTCACCAACATGTATATTATTTATGCACCAGACAACTCGTATAGCGTCAGCAGCTACTCCAGCACTTCTCTTTCAGATCCTTGTTCTTCAGGGCTTTCTAGTAAGGGGGGGCCTTTTGTCATTTTTTAGGGTAACTTTACATAACCTTTGCTTGCTTTCCTACTGGCAGGCTTTCGATTGCTAATACGAAGAGCAGGAGGCTCTGCAAGACCCACTCGTCTTCCAGCTCCTGATCCTACTACCGGCGTTGGCTGACTTACATAGTTGTTCTTTGCTTTGTCTTAGTCCATTCCGTTTTTCAGCGAGTTTGTTGACGGTCAACATGGAACATACAATGGCGTAACAGCTTTTGTGTTGTCTTAGTTATTCCCCCTAACCCCCTAAGGGGGTCCAGACTGTTCGGAGTAGTGATTGAGTTGTTCCAGGTTGTCTGCTGCGAAAGTCTGGATTGCCTTAGGACATACTTTCCAGACAAGAGTAGCAGAGCCTCAAAAGTTGACTCCAAGCGGCAGCGTCAGAGAAGGATGCAGGCAGGGACACACAGCAGCAAATAACTCAACGCAGCTCACGGCAGCCTGAATCTTACAGGTTAAACCAGAGAACAAAGAAGAGTAGCAGGTTCACGATACAATTACTGGTCAGAAGCAGTGATGATTCCTCCTTTCTCAGTCCTGGAAATAAACTGAGAGAGCTGCTAGTAGTTCCACCAGCAGAGAATACTTGATCCAAACAGCAAGAAGAAGCCTAACGATGAAATCAGTAGCCCCTTTTGTATAGTAAGGTTCAAAGAGTCCTTGTATAGTAAAGTAAGGGCGCTCCTGCGCACCAGCTTCAGGAAGGGCTTCAAAGCTCCTCTAGCGTTCCAAAACAAGGCATTTCTTTAACAAAGGGAAGGATCGGAAGGTTTACCTTTGGGACTCGAAGGTCTGACCTTGGATCTCGTAGCCGGGCATCAAGGAGTCATCCTTTTTCTTTCTGGTTCTTCTCGGTTTAACTGGTTGAAAACCATCTTCTTCCTGTTCCTGAGATTGAAAGAAATGCATGAGCTATGGTAACCACGCCGCTTCCATCTACTTCTATGCGAGTTTAGATGAGGAAAGCGTTTTTTTAACGGAAAATAGTAGATTGACTCCTGTCTCTTAGGCTTACATATTCAAAAAAAAGGAAACTGAAGTTGTATCCCGCCTTCTCTAAGAAAGCCTTAACCTTCGGTGAATAGTAATGGGTCTTCACCGGTTCGGTGGCATCTTTGTAAGGATCTTCCTTATGAATCTGGTCTTCTCCCCAGAGGGGCTGCTCAGTCGACTGGTAGAACAAGGTCCCATGCCTCCCGGCCAACTAGGATGGGACAGTTTTCAGGTCTTGCACAACCGAGACCTCCTTTGCTATAGATTTGGTGAGCCCATCAGGAGTGCGCATCGTCTGGACCTCTTTTCGGGGAAGAATTCCATTTCTAGAAGTTCCCTCTCGTATGTCACCTTACTCACTTAGGGCCTTTGGACGACTAAGTCAGCTCGGCTTCTCTTTCTGAAGAAGATTCACTTCCGACGTGGAGCACACTTGACCCTGCGTCACTTGATGTATCATCGAGGAAGAAAAACCTCTTCTGATTCTGCGTTGCTTGCTGCATCGAGAATAGCTTTTCCTTCTGAACCTTCGTCATTCTTTGAAGAGGGAATTGCTGATGATTCCGGCCGGCTCTGTAGTTTCGAGGCTGGCTTAGATCTTTCTGCCGTTTTGGGGAACATCTTGGCCTTCACTTCTGCTTTGGTTGGCTCCCTTTGAGGGGTCGCAGGGGCAGAAGGCTGACCGACGAACCAGGGTCCAACAGGATGCGATTGACCTTGTGATTGTCAATCTCCCCAATCACTTGGGACGATTGTGTTCAGTTGTTTTCAACATGAGGTCGTCGTTAGTGAAGGTGACAGCAGCCGAATACTGGGCATACAAGGCCTCCTTCATGTTCACCTCAGCGAAGTGGCTTTGATATTTGTCAGGATCCAGCAGCGCCTGGACAAACGCAGTCCTGATATCGGATGACAGCATCAGGGCATCATACACGCCGAGGAGGGCTGGAATCTTCTTCAGGTTTTAGAGGTTAGAGCAGCAGCATGTACTCTTTTGAGATAGCATTTGGTCTTAGGATTGGTACTGACCAAGTGATCAGAGGGCTCAAGGGTGCAACGTGCTAGACCTAAGACTTCAACAGGAGTGATTGAGTTTCCTAATCTTTTGGGAAAACTTTCACTACCAATCCCTCTTCTGGAAAGAGAGTTCCTCTCTCCGTTACACCCATAGTGGAGTATGCCCATTCTTACCTTTTAAGTGACAAAGGAGGTGAAGGTACTCCATTTTACTGGACCGCCTTACTAATAAAGGGGCTTTTCTTATGAAAGAAAAAGAACTCCCCTTGAGGGCGAACTTGTTTCACGGGACCGCCTAAAGAGACTCCTGGTGTTAAAACAACTATGTAACTTAATGAAGGACTATGGCAGAAAATCCTTAGCCCCTTTTAAGCCCTCTTGGCAGACTATGACCAATTCCAGATCATAAGGGAAAATCAGCTCTATGTGAAAAAGGTGCTTTGCATAAGGTCTAGTTCCTTGGGCACTGGATTGGCGACAGCATGAGTTGGTTGGATCAATAGAAGGTGCGTGCAAGCCGTGGTAGACTGGGAGATGCC